AGTTTCTATACAGTAAAGTTTTCTATTTATACAAAAATTAGAATTTCTATAGATCCCAAGATCCAAAAAGATCCCAAATTATTTTATAAATTTATTTATGATTATAAAATGGAGTAGTTGTTAGCAGGGTATTTTTGAGTATTCGTACCTTAAGAAGAATACTAAATATTTTAAATAATAAATCGAAATTCAAATAAATAAATAAAAAAATATGATGGAAGCGAAAGAGGAGGAAAGAAAAGAGTAGATAAATTTTGATACCAAGCTATATACGAGTCTTTCACATCCTCTTTTTTCTATTTCATTAATTAAATTTCGTTTTATTTAAGACGTAATTCCGTAAAAAGCCCTGCCTTCCTTGAAATAGCATGAATTGTTCTTGTTGGTTGATTTTCTTTTTTTAAGAAATCAAGAGTAGCAGGAAGGTTAAAAGAAGTTTGATTAGTTAGCGGATCATAAAAATCCACTTTCCTAAGATCTCTTCCTTCTCTTCGGGATCGAGCATCAATCGCAAGGATTCGCTAAACGGCTCATTGGGATAGATGTATATGAATAATACCCCCCCCCCCGAGAAACGTATAAGAGGCTAGTGATTCGTATGGCTCCAGAAAAAAAATTCAATGATTCAATGAGTAGAAGTTAACTCTCTGTATAAAATTAAACTATTAAATAGATTAATAAAAACATGAAATCAATTAGCCAATATTGAAACCCTAAATCTTTTTTTCGATAAAACGCATTCGTAAAATGTGTACTCTCATAACTCAAGTTAAATAACTTTCAAATATCTCAACAAAGAATCCTTAAGTACTCTTGTTATTGAGTAGTCTCTAACCTTTTTTTTTTTTTTTTTTTTTTTTATCATTTTTTAGAATCCATTTTGATTCTTTATTTTGATCTAGCTGTTCAAACAATTGAAAACTAAATTTCCTTGTTTCAGGAATCTTTGGCTTTAGACATGACTTCGACAATCTTGAATTGTTTTATAAAAAAGGGCAGCAACAAGCCCCTTATTTTGTTTATGATTTCTTTCTATCCAAAGAAGCATCCAAACGCTTGATTCACGCAGAGGTTGTTCCAACTTATTGATTCGCACTAACCCTAGCCTGCGAAAGGAAGAAAAACTTTCTATTCTCCTCGAACTACACCCTGTATTCTTTTTGATATTCAAAAAGGTGTAGGACTCTAGTAAAATAGAACATAAAATGTTGAGCCAAAAGCACCTAATATTCGTATATAAAAAATGGCGGATCAAAAAATCCACAGCAGATCATGTCCTTCATTTTAAGTCGCACGTTGCTTTTTACCGCATCATTTTAAAGGAAGTTTTACCATAGCCTTGTGTAATTAATTCAATTTTGAAATCACGAATCGTCAGAGTTCAGTCCGTGTATCGTAATCTATACTTTTTCTTTCTCTATGACTCTATGAATGGAATAGGGAATTTACGCATAAAAGGGGGTAAGTCAGAATTCAAATGAATTCCAGATTCGATTGGATATATTTTTTTAATTAAATTTGTTAATTAAAACTCTTAGAAGCTACGGTTCCACCTTACGTAACCTGCATCACACACAAATAAAAAAAGCAAATCGATTTTTTTTTGAATTCGGTTGAAATTATGAAAAATAAGTTGATTCTTCTTTATCATTTCAATATTTTATTCTTAAAATATTTGGATTTTTAAACAGAAAGAGAAGGTAATGTACAAAGGCAATAGAAGATTGATTCCGGAATGACTGTACTCTGGGACGGAAGGATTCGAACCTCCGAATAGCGGGACCAAAACCCGTTGCCTTACCGCTTGGCTACGCCCCATTTTTATTCAAGACTACTAAAAGAGTAGTATTGCTATTGGTTGTTCGTCAATTCAATTTAAGCCCGAATGAAATTATAGATTACATTAGTGCTAGAGTTTTGACACGTGTAGGTATCAAATTAAACTGACTTTATTGATCATTACATAGAATTCAATTAAGATATTGTATGAAAATATTATTTCTTTAATTCTCATAAGAGAATTAAAGGGTTTTTGATTGAGTAAGTTCAACAAAGTCTTTTGAGACTATCTTTCTTTATTTTTTTCCTTATATTCCTTATATATAAAATATATTAATAAAAATATATTAATAACTCAATCAAAATGAAATTATCCACAAGAACACCAATTTTTGTTATGCTTAATATATTTAATTTGATCTGCATTTGTTTTAATTCTGCCCTTTTTTCAAGCACTTTTTTAGTCGCAAAATTGCCGGAGGCCTACGCCTTTTTGAATCCAATCGTAGATTTTATGCCCGTAATACCTCTTTTCTTTCTTCTCTTAGCCTTTGTTTGGCAAGCAGCTGTAAGTTTTCGATAAAATTCTTAATACTGTCTTAGACTTAGAAAAATCCACGCTTTTTATTCTTCCAACAATTCAAAAGATCAAAAAAATCTTGACGCATGACTCTCAATTCAAACATTGAATTTTTTTGGTAGCCATACTAAATCTGGATCATTCTATTTCCTCTATTTTATCCTCTTTTCCCTAAATGAAAGAACCTAATCCAAGTTCAAAAAAAATATCTAGATATTGGTATGCAAATCTATTTCCATATGAAAATGAAAGACTCGACTATTATCTTATTAAAAATGACTTTCTGAAACTTTTTATTTTTTTTCTAGAAAAAAAATAAATCAAGTTATTTATTGGTATCAAAATTAGCTATTTGGTATAAAAATAGAGAATCTATTCTCTTTTTTTTTTTAAGTAAGATCTTGGAGATTGTGTAATGCTTACTCTCAAACTTTTTGTCTACACTGTAGTGATATTCTTTGTTTCTCTCTTCATATTTGGATTCCTATCTAATGATCCAGGACGTAACCCGGGACGTGAAGAATAAAAAAGAAAAGTTTTTTATTGCTTTATTTAATTAATGGAAATGCTCAATTTTATTAGGATTTTATCTATTACACATCATAAAAAAGAGAAAGGGAAAGAGAGGGATTCGAACCCTCGGTACGATTAACTCGTACAATGGATTAGCAATCCAACGCTTTAGTCCGCTCAGCCATCTCTCCTAAATCGAAAAAGGATCCTTTTTTAGGTTCTATATAAACAAAATAAACAAAAAAAGGCTTAAAAAAAACCTTCTCCACTTTATTCTTAAAAAACTTTCTTTTTTTTGTATAGATTATTCTTTATATTATATATATTTTTATATTTTATATATTTTTATATTTTATATATTCTATATATATATATTTTTTTTTTATTTTTTTTTTTTATTTATTATAGAAATATATTTATCATCTATTTATATATATATTATTATTATTATATGATTATTATCATATATAACTTTTTTTATAGAACTTTCTCAGTAATTCTATTTACATAAAAAATTACATAAAAAATGTCGATAAAGAATAAAGAGTAGATAAAGAAAGGGCTCGAACGCGAAAGAGAAATAAATAAAACTACAATAGAATAATAGAAATAGAATAATAGAAATAGAGAATCTTTTTTTCATTTTGTCTCGTCCAAACACAAGTAAAAGATCTTTTTTATTTTAATAGCCTGGCCTGGTCAGTCCCCAGCCGGGCCCTTTTTTGTTTTGTTAAGGGTCAAAAGACTCATCTGATGGATTTTTAGACAAAAACGATCGGAAATAAAAAAAAAATGGAATCCCCCGTTTTTATTAATTTTATTAAGTCTACGCGTAAACGCTAGCGTTTTCTAATTTTTTTTAGGTTTTTTTTTTTTTACTCCCGATTACTTTGTTCGACAAAAGATCAACTTATATGCAATAATTGTATTGTAGCGGGTATAGTTTAGTGGTAAAAGTGTGATTCGTTCCTTTAACCCCTTTAATAGTTAAAGGGTCTCTCGGTTTGATTAATTTTCCGATCAAAAACTTTATTTCTTAAAAGGATTTAGTCCTTTACCTTTCAATGAAAGATTCAAGGAAGATTATAGATTCTCGTAATTTGTATCCAAAGACTCGAATAAATTGTAAATTTGGATTATGAAATTCCGAAACATAATTTTTGAATTGGATTACTATTTACAATTCAATAAGTATAACAAGAGGATCCATGGATAAAGCCAGAAAAGTTTCTTTCTAATCGTAACTAAATCTTCAGTTCTATTTCTTGTTTGGTATAGAAAAAATTAAAGCAAAATAGCTATTAAACGAGAACTTTGGTTTACTAAAGACATCGACATATTATATTGTTTTAGCTCGGTGGAAACAAAATACTTTTCCTAAGGATTCCGTTAAATAGAAATAACGAACGAAGTAACTAGAAAGATTGTTCGAATTCTCCTTTTCTATCTTCTAGAAGGATCATCTAGAAAGCAAAATTGTCTGTGAAAGCACCCAGACGGAAAAAAGCTAACATAGATGTTATGGATCAATTTGGATTTCGTTCCCATCTTTTTGATTTGAGAATTTATCCATCCATCATAAAGGAGCCGAATGAAACCAAAGTTTCATGTTCGGTTTTGAATTAGAGACGTTAAAAATATAAAAATGATCAGATCAATAGACGTCGACTAAAACCCTTAGCCTTCCAAGCTAACGATGCGGGTTCGATTCCCGCTACCCGCTCTAAATTCTAAATTGCCCCTTTTTATTAGAGAAAATTTTCTCTAATAGAATTGTCTAATAGCAATTGAGTATTGAATTCATTTCAATACACAATTGCTAAAAAGATTTCGCGCATTCTTTTTTTTTTTTTAACAATTGGAAAGTTAAAAAAAGCGAAAAGCGTCCATTGTCTAATGGATAGGACATAGGTCTTCTAAACCTTTGGTATAGGTTCAAATCCTATTGGACGCAATATCAATATAGATTTAAATATATTGATATTTATGTATTATTTCCATTTGTATATAATATAATATTATTATATAGAAATATAGAATATATTTTTTATTCTATTTTAGAATTTAGAATTGAGAAAACGTATAAGAAAGAATATAGAATAAGAAAGAAATTCTGAATGCTTTAAGA